GTATCGACAGTTACATTTCTAGTTTCATTTGTACGGAAAGTACAAGTAGTATTGAAAGTGGAAATTCTAGTATCAAAACTAGTAGCAGTTCTTTCAATATAAGAGAAAGATCTAATGATTTAGATAGAAATACAAAATACAAGCAGTTATGGGTTCAATGTGAGAATTGTTATGGATTAAATTATAAAAAATCTTTTAGTTCAAAAATGAATATTTGTGAACACTGCGGATATCATTTGAAAATGAGTAGTTCAGATAGAATTGAACTCTTTCTTGATCCTGGCACTTGGGAGCCTATGGATGAAGATATGGTCTCTATGGACCCCATTGAATTTCATTCAGAGGAGGAACCTTATATAGATCGCATCTCTTTTTATCAAAGAAAAACGGGTTTAACTGAAGCTGTTCAAACGGGCGTAGGTCAATTAAATAGTATTCCCATAGCAATTGGAGTTATGGATTTTCAGTTTATGGGAGGTAGTATGGGATCTGTAGTAGGTGAGAAAATCACCCGTTTGATCGAGTATGCTACTAATCGATCTCTACCTGTCATTATTGTGTGTGCTTCTGGAGGAGCACGCATGCAAGAAGGGAGTTTGAGCTTGATGCAAATGGCTAAAATATCTTCTGCTTCATATGATTATCAATCAAAGAAAAAGTTATTCTATGTATCAATCCTTACATCTCCTACAACTGGCGGAGTTACAGCAAGTTTTGGTATGTTGGGAGATATCATTATTGCTGAACCTAATGCCTACATTGCTTTTGCGGGTAAAAGAGTAATTGAACAAACATTGAAAAAGACAGTACCCGACGGTTCACAAGCGGCTGAGTATTTATTCCTTAAGGGCTTATTCGACCCAATTGTACCACGTAATCCTTTAAAAGGTGTTCTGAATGAGTTATTTCAGCTACATGGTTTCCTTCCCTTGAATCAAGATTAAAAAAAGATTGAAATTCTTCATTTTCAAATGGAAGTATAGCACTAGCTTCAGTTATTTTTCTTTGTAGCGAATAAGCATTTAGTTCATTCTAATGAAAAAAACAAAACTAAGAAGATGGTGTTTTCTTTGGGTACATCAGTTATAAGTGTAGTAAGAGTCAAAAGTTTTGGATAATGACTTTTTGCCCCGGATCCTTTTTTTATTCTACCTCTCTTCCTGATTAGGAATAAGCATCCCTCTATCGACAAGAGAAAAAAGAATTTATTTCTCCTTCCGAGAAATCCGGGAAAGAAAAAGAAAATATGAAATAAAAAGAAAGAAGAAATCTCAAATAAAATAAAGAAAATAGAAATATTCAAATAACAAATAAGAAGAATATAGAAGTTCTTTCTATTTAGCGAGAACCCCCGTTTTTCACTAGGAATCCCTTTTTGTTGAATAAGATTGGTTAAAGTCGGGAACTCATAAGAAACTCTTTTCTATCTTTCCTTTCAAAACAAAAAAGGTGTTTTGAAAGGAAAGATAGAAAGACGATGAAGATAAGGATGGGAGAAGAAGAATCCAATTTCTGAAAGCGGATTCTCATACATATTCGTGTAGAAAGAGGAATAGGTACACTTCATTTAGTTCTACATTCGTTATTTATTCTGAAATACTTCATATTCAGATTATCTTAATATTCTTTCTAATAGATAGACTTATCATAAGATATCTTTATAATTATAATTTAGAATTATAATAGGTACAAATATGAAATCGAGGTACCCATTCTATGATAGATTTGAACTTTCCCTCTATTTTTGTTCCTTTAGTGGGCCTAGTCTTTCCGGCAATCGCAATGGCTTCTTTATCTCTTTATGTCCAAAGAAATAAGATTGTTTAAATACGATGGGACCAAATCTCATCAATCTCTTTCAACACTGGATCATCATACAGATACTCTTTTAATGTAATATGGTAGGATATATGATATGTGGCCTTTCATAAATAGTTGTTTTTTTATGTATGCCGATGCATAATATACGCATTAATGCGTGTATATGTGATTATAGCTTAATCAATTAAATGATTCCATTCAAAATGATCATCAGCAAATATTTTTTTTTTTAATATTTGAAATAGAAACTCAATGTATCTAACCAATTATTCCTAAAGGTTCCCGTCGGAATGCTGCTAGTTGATGAAAGTTACTTAGGGATCAAGCAATCAAAATCGAGTCAAATCCATTTGAGTTATTCTCTCAATTCCAATCGAATGCAACTGGATCTAGTATAGTATGAACTGGCGATCAGAACATATATGGATAGAACTTATAACGGGGTCTCGGAAAACAAGTAATTTTTGCTGGGCCTGTATCCTTTTTTTAGGTTCATTAGGATTCTTAGTGGTTGGAACTTCCAGTTATCTTGGTAAAAATCTGATATCCGTATTTCCGTCTCAGCAAATTCTTTTTTTCCCACAAGGGATCGTGATGTCTTTCTATGGGATCGCAGGTCTATTCATTAGTTCTTATTTGTGGTGCACAATTTCATGGAATGTAGGTAGTGGTTATGACCGATTTGATAGAAAAGAAGGGATAATGTCCCTTTTTCGTTGGGGATTTCCTGGAAGAAATCGTCGTATCTTCCTTCGTTTCTTTCTGAAAGATATCCAATCAATCAGAATGGAGGTGAGAGAGGGTCTTTTTCCTCGCCGTGTCCTTTATATGGAAATCAGGGGCCAAGGAGCCATTCCCTTGACCCGTACTGATGAGAATTTGACTCCACGAGAAATTGAACAAAAAGCTGCCGAATTGGCCTATTTCTTGCGCGTACCCATTGAAGTATTTTGAAATGAACTGAAGAAGAAATCTCAGCATGAGAGAAGGAACTTAATACATCTCAAAAGCAGGAGGACGTATATGGACTAATAAAATATAAAATATAATAGAACTAATGAACGAAAATAGATTAAGGAGAATAGAAACTATTTATACACAAAAACTATTTTGTATACACATGGCGTCCAGCTTCATTCTTTATACTAGTAAAAAGAAAAGAGTCTAATAAGTATAGATTCATAAAATATCCTAACATTTCTTTTCTTTTCGTAAAACAGAATTCCTCTTTTTAGGCCTTTGAATTGATACCCTATCCCCGCGCTGCGGTTAGACAGTGAAATCTTTCGAAATAGAAAGAAAAGAATTAAAGGATCCGGTAGGTTTCGTCTTTAAATCCAAATTCTATTAAATGGGTTTTCGAGTCTTCATCGAAAGGAAGAAATGAAGAGGAAATTGGTTACAATTTGCCTAATTGAGATCTCTGGAATATGGAAAGAATATTTCCTTCTTTCTTTTTTCATTCGAAAAGGGCCCTTCTTCTATGTTCTATTCTAGATCCAAAGACTCAATTCTTACACAAAAACAAAAATAGGAAAAGAACCATAGGTTCGATACCTTGTTCTTGTTAGAGTTATAGGCTCTTTTTATATAATTCGTGTTTCATAGAAATCTCAGATAGAATCGACGAATGAAACAGGTTCATTAACAATTCACATCACGGAAACAGAATGAAAAAAAAGAAAGCATTGGCTTCCCTCCCATATCTTGTGTCTATACTCTTTTTGCCCTGGTGGGTTTCTCTCTCATTTAAGAAATGTCTAGAAACTTGGGTTCTTAATTGGTGGAATACTAGGCAATCCGAAATCCTTTTGAATGATATTCAAGAGAAAAATGTTCTAGAAAAATTTATGGAATTAGAAGAACTATTCCTGTTGGACGAGATGATAAAGGAGTACTCGGAGACACATATGCAAAGGCTTCGTATAGGAATGCACAAGGAAACTATACAATTGGTCCAAAGACACAATGAATCTCATTTCCATATCATTTTGCATTTCTCTACAAATCTAATCTGTTTCGCTATTCTAAGTGGTTATTTTTTTCTGGGTAATGAAGAACTTTTCATTCTAAATTCTTGGATTCAGGAATTTCTCTATAACTTAAGTGATACAATCAAAGCTTTTTCGATTCTTTTAGTTACTGATTTATGGATCGGATTTCACTCGACCCATGGTTGGGAACTAATGATTGGTTCGATCTACAACGATTTTGGATTGGCTCAGAATGATCAGATTATATCTGGTCTTGTTTCCACTTTTCCAGTGATTCTAGATACAATTGTGAAATATTGGATCTTCCATTTTTTAAATCGTGTATCTCCTTCGCTTGTAGTAATTTATCATTCAATGAATGAATAATTCATTAGATCTTTTGATATCAATCAAATCAGAATCTTTCTTCATGTATAAATAAATCATTTTTCATCTTACTTATTCTTTATACTTCTACCTTTTCAATTCAAGGTATTCATACTATATTCCACCAGTACAATTCTTTCAGTACAATCAATACAATGGCAAACTTGTGGATAGGGAATTCTACTAGTTACCTATCAAATTTATTGTAGAAATTCCGGGGATCAATGATTGGACCATGCAAAATAGAAAGACTTTTTCTTGGGTAAAAGAACAGATGACTCGATCCATTTATGTATCGATCATGATATATGCAATAACTCGAGCATCTATTTCAAATGCATATCCCATTTTTGCGCAGCAGGGTTATGAAAATCCACGAGAAGCAACTGGACGAATTGTATGTGCCAATTGCCATTTAGCTAATAAGCCCGTGGATATTGAAGTTCCGCAAGCTGTGCTTCCTGATACTGTATTTGAAGCAGTTGTTCGAATTCCTTATGATATGCAACTTAAACAAGTTCTTGCTAATGGTAAAAAGGGAGCTTTGAATGTAGGAGCTGTTCTTATTTTACCTGAGGGATTCGAATTAGCCCCCCCCGATCGTATTTCTCCCGAAATGAAAGAAAAGATGGGCAATCTTTCTTTTCAGTTTTATCGTCCTAATAAAAGAAATATTCTTGTGATAGGTCCTGTTCTCGGTCAGAAATATAGTGAAATCGTATTTCCTATTCTTTCCCCCGACCCTGCTACGAAAAAAGACGTTCACTTCTTAAAATATCCCATATATGTAGGTGGGAACAGGGGAAGGGGTCAGATTTA